GAATACCTTTACGCTTGGCAGAAATATAAGGTGCCATCCTAGGATTCCATTTCCTAGTACCATGACCAAAATGAACTCCCGCTTCCATCATCTCTTCCAAATTGATATTCCAATACCTTCTTGTCATTTCTCCCCCCCACTTCCGCTTTTTTTTTTGAAAAAAAAAAAAAGCGACGAGGTTGCCCTGAACTAAATAATTGTTCCGATGGAACCTTTTCTTCTACCGGAGATTGGCCATGTGGATGTCGATACACAATCCAAACCCCTACCCTCTATTCGTTATTATCTTTTTTTCGATTACCCAAAAAAATGACCATAAATAAAGAGTTTTTTGAATTTTAATTAAAAAAAAAGTATGAATCCACTTTTAGGAATCATTAAATCCTCGAAATGATTGTTCTGATGTATCATGAAACTTCTTTGAAATGGAAGAATCAAATAATTCTCTGTGGTGGAACAAAATATCTCCGATTTCCCCCTCGAAAAAATGCTTCTTTTTGGTTTTCAAAGGAATGTTCTTATGTTGCCTTGAACGATGCACTAATCCTTTGAATCCGGTACCAACGGGTATCATCCCTCCTATAACAACGTTCTCTTTTAGGCCTTTCAACCAATCGATACGGCCCCGGAGAGCAGCTTTGGCTAAAACCCGAGCAGTTTCTTGAAAACTCGCTTCAGATATGAAACTTTGAGTATTCAAAGATGCCCTTGTTATTCCCAATAGGATGGCGCGGTAACAGATCGATTCTTCCAAAGCGCGCCCCGTTCGCGCCGCTCGCAACAATCCAATTAGTTCTCCAGGTAAAAAAACATTAGACATTCCATCCTCTGAAACCAACACCTTTGATGTTATTTGGCGTACAATAATTTCTATGTGCCTATTATGGATTTGCACCCCCTGGGATCGATAAACCTTTTGGATCTTATTAACCAAAGATATACGACTTTGCACTATAGTTAGTTCAGCCCCAATCAAGAATCCCCAAGGAATTCCAAGAATTTTTTTTATATGCTCGTTCCAACCCTCAATTCTTTTTTCTAGGTTCATCGATATTGAATCAATTGAACGCACTTCTAACACTTGTTCCACTTTTGGAAGACCCTGCGTTATATCACCGGATCTCGATTTTTCATATATAAATGTAACTAATGTATCTCCTTCGTAAAGGATTTCTCCATAATGACCATGAACAGTTGCTCCTGGAGTGGCCAAATAAGGCTTGGCGTATCTTATTACTACAGAGTCAACTTGAACAATCAAAACTTGACCCGATTTGAGATGGGGTCCGTTTTTGGATATACATACATTTTCACAAATAAACTGTCCAAGACTAATTATTGTGGATCTTTCTTCAAAATAATTATGATAATAATTATGATGGAGAAAATACCAATTCAAATTGAATGAATTCAAAACGATGTTACTGCATGAATCGGGATTCAAAATTCTCCCATTTTCATCCATTAAATAATAGTTAATTACTTGAAAAGTCTGTTTTAAATTTTCAAGTTGCAAATATTTAGTTACCAAAATAGGATTATGAGTTATTAAATAGTAAAATGAATAAAAATTCACAAATTGAAGGACTGTTCCTAAAGGGCCAATCGAATTCCTAATTTTAATTATAGGATCTTTTTTAATTGATTCTTTTATCACATTGTGATATTTTCCAGCGTTGAATGGACCCATTCGGAAACAATTAGATGATGACAAAATTATCAAAGATGGACATTCCTTATTTTTATTTAACAACGTGCGAATAGTTCCTTGATTTTGGCTAAGTAATTGTTGAATTTTTGTCTTGGAATAAAAGGGATTGCTATTGGTGTGATCTGACACATTATCTGAATCTGAGATCAATCCTGAGCCTGAGGGATCATTCCTTTTTCTGAGATACGAAATAGGGAATTTCACTAAGTCAATTCTTAGGAAATCTCGAATCAGACCATTTGTACTTACTTCAACAAAGGAAGTATGAGCCTCTTCGATAGAAGAACTTTTTTTGTCTTGGTCCCAATTCAAAATTAAACAAGTCCGAACTAATTGAATACTTGTATCAGAAATTCCCCGAATTGGTTTGCCATTTCTGTAAACAATATAATTGACAACTCGAAGTTGCATATTATCCCTTTCTTGTAACAGATCCGGGGGGAAGAGTGTTGCTAAATTTATACCGTCCAATACTTCATATGTCACTACGGGTCGAACTAAAACAAAATACTTTTTCTTAGTAGGTGTGATCCGTTGGACATAGATCCAATTTTTCCATTTTTTGGATTCCTTAGAATTTGTTTTTCCTGTTCCTGGGGGTATCAAGATGCCACTGTGTCGGGATATCTTATCTGTCTCTCCAGGAAAATGGATATCTCCAGAAAAGATTTTCAGTTCAATCCTTTTTTTTTTTCTCTCCACTCGGACTAATCCGCCCACTCGGCTTCTTGTATTTAAAGCGATTCGTGTATCTACTCCAATCAGACTATTGTTCCGTACCATTATCGA